AAGGAGACGACTTATCCTTATTTATTATAATTTATAATTCATTATAATAAGATTAGCAAATTTATAACTATACCTAGACTCTAATTCATTAGTATGTTATTAGTATGTTATAATTTATATAATGATATAAAAAAATACAATTTGTTACTTTTTTATTACAAATATCAACAAGAATTTTATTCGTACTTCAAATAGGAATACTACCGCCGGAGTTTTTTGATTTATGAAAAAATCAAAGCCCCTTATCGGATTTGAACCGATGACTTACGCCTTACCATGGCGTTACTCTACCACTGAGTTAAAAGGGCTTGTTTGATTCAATTCCTGAATAAAGTCACTAGCCACTATGAGTTTAGTATATATACTTATTATAATATATGTACATATAATACATAGATATATCTTATATGCATAGCGGTTCGTTCAGAAAGTAGAAATTATACTTATCCAGTAAATTATAGGGGAGGATATACTAGTGAATATAGGTAAAAAAAAAGGTTTATTGATATTGGATTTGATAAATAGCAATACAATTAATTCTTTCCAATCCTAATTGACATCATAACGAAATGGATTTGATTGATACATATACCCACTAGTTTAACATAGATCCAACATATTTCATTGAATGATTGATAAAGAAATTTGGCGTAGCCTCTGAACTAGATTATTGGTGGAAAAGAATGCTATAGAATCGTGAAAGATGGAAAGATCCTCCGTATCGAGTCATACCATTCCATTATATTGACAATTTAAAAAAACTATTCATACTATGAGCATAGTATGATGGTGGTCGTGCAAGTCTGGTATGCCCCCATCGTCTAGTGGTTCAGGACATCTCTCTTTCAAGGAGGCAGCGGGGATTCGACTTCCCCTGGGGGTAGGGTACTACGAAAGGAAGTTGATCATGGATTATCAATAAGCCTGGAATTTTTTCTTCTGGGGTCGATGCCCGAGCGGTTAATGGGGACGGACTGTAAATTCGTTGGCAATATGTCTACGCTGGTTCAAATCCAGCTCGGCCCAAAAATTCGCCGATCTACCAGGAAATGGTATCATATAACCCATTTGGTGCTCTCCAGAAATGCCCGATCCCCCAATACGGAAGATAAAATCTCTTTTCTGGTATATCTATACCACTATTTATTTACTCTTATTTTATTTTTCCAACAAATTAGGATCTTTATAATAATTTAGATTCATATAAGGATCTGTAAGTATAAAGAAGTATAAAGTAAAATCTAAAGAAAAGGGGAAATAAAAAAACCTTTTTCATTGAAAAAGTAATTATCCAATTTATTTGGCAATAACAAAAGGATTACTAGTAATCCAGGTTGTTCTCACTACATACCCATATGGGTATCCATATATCACTCACGGCTCTGTTACAACACGCCAATTTGAATCTAAATTCAAAATGGAAAGGGTTAGAATAAAATCATAAAAATATGTATACATAATACTTTATTTTATTATGGTATTTACTTGGGATTGTAGTTCAATTGGTCAGAGCACCGCCCTGTCAAGGCGGAAGCTGCGGGTTCGAGCCCCGTCAGTCCCGACGGATCCAATAAAAAAATATAAAAATTCCGCTCTCTATTTTTTGAGAAATATTTTTGGGGAAAGTTAAGTAGAATTTCATTCCCAAGGGCAATCTCTATTCTTTTTTTCTTTTTTTCACATTTATCATCAATGGGAGAATTTCCATTTCTTTGACTAGTACTGATTCGATTGATGGGAGATAGACATATGTGGATTTGTACAATTATTGGTAGCATCAGATTCAGGATTCCAAGAGATACCATACCATACTGTACTGGGTATGGCTTTTTCGATTACTCCCGATCTGTCGAATAGAGTAGAGTACTGTACGTTTCCCGGAAGTACATATATAAATGGAATTTGTACGATAAAAAATAACTTTAACATAGTTATTGTATATAGAATATTTTGAATATTTTCAGGGATCCCTTTTTTATTTTTATTAGGGAGGGGATGCCATTTTTTTATTAAGGGGTTTCCTTGAAAGAAAAAACTTTTCAAATTATTAGATAAAAAAATAGTGCATTTGATGGAATGTTCGATTTTTTTATAACGAAACTTGTACTCGTCTTTATCATCCTTCTTTTGTTTTCCAAGAAGATTAGATCAGTAAAAAAGGGAGTTTAGAACTTAACTCTTTATTTAGTTTCTATTGTTTGTTGGGATTTGTTTAGAATCAATGGTAAGGGTTCGATGATACTTCATCAGATGGTTGTACAAAGAGGGCGATTGGTTATAGAAAAGAAAGAATGGAAAAGAATGATAAATAAAAAAAATAAAGGAAGTCTTGGTTGGATCAGGAATAAAATTTTGAGTTCGGTATGGATAAAAGATCTTCCTATGTTATACTATTCAATTCTTGACGATGAGTTGATTTGATAGTGCAGATATTGTTATTCATGATATTGATCCGATTCGATATCATCGAGATGTAATTCATCCCATTGAATTTACAAGCGAAAGGTTTCTTATCTCTATGGGATTAACTCCCGAGTTATTGCGAATTAAAGAAAAATGAAACAATGAGATTATGGAAGTAAATATTCTCGCATTTATTGCTACTGCACTGTTTATTCTAGTTCCTACCGCTTTTTTACTTATAATATACGTAAAAACAGTCAGCCAAGGTGATTAATTTGAATTAGACTTGACTTTTTAGTTCTTATCAATAATTGAAGAGAAGAAAGGGATTCAAATTTCGCGTCTTAAATGAAATGGGCAGATTATAATTAGCCCTATTCTATGAGATACGATAGTATGGTAGAAAGATTCAGATATTTCTTTCTACCATACTATAACTACTATTGTTATTGTAGTGTATAAAGGTGTATTGTAATCCAAGTTAATTTAATAAAGATCAATCTACAATAGTATCGTCATATTCCTATATATCGGTGTATATATATGGATATCAATTACATATTATATATATAATGTATGATAGTGCCCCTATTTCTTTGCTTTATACATCTGTGTTGTATTTAATTTGTGTTGATTTCAATCGATTAGAAATGATCGAAAAGCAACTCGTACAATTCTAATTCCCGGATTGCTGATTATTTTCAATATGAATCCCGATCAAAAGAGGCCTCTTCGATGGGTATAATAAAAGAAAATAAAGTAATCTTTTTATTAGCATTCCGACGAAGAAGTCATTGATCGATCAGTTGACAGATGATCCATGGAAACTTCTTCGGATTTCGAAAAAAGGGGGGAAAGGGTTAGTAAACCTCGTCAATTTTTAACGTTTGAACAGTGAGTTCAATAAAACAAACACAACATAAATAAAATTTCCCAAATATTAAAACAAACAGGAAGTGCGCAATATGTGACTCGCCCAAGACAATATTTGAGTCTCTGTAGTATCTCGTTAGACAACTACTATGTCTGTGTTGTTTCCGATCGAAAATGTGTATCTACGTAATGTAATAACAGAACTATTTTATCTTTGAATAATAAAAGGGGAAACAAAAAAGTAAAATAAAAAAAGTTCAGCTCTTCCTCACGGTCCATATCTAATTTTGGTAAGAGTCGGTTCATCGAAATAGAAAATTGATCAAGAATTCAGTTGGAATAAATTTACTACCATTTGTATTTCTTTTACTTTGTATTCTTTTTACTTTCGAAATACGAACACGGAAATAATTTAAATATTTGTTTGATTGAAAGAGTATTCTTCATATATATTATTCATAAACTACATTACTACACTACACTAAAACCCAAGAAAATTTTGAAATGCAGATATTTTTTATTTCTATTTCAATTTAAAAATGGAATTTTAAATTGAAATAGTGTTGAAATAGTGAAATTTCAACTAAAAAAAGCTCTTCGGAACTGAAAGATTTATAAAAAAAAATTGATACAGTTTAATTACTAAACTCAATTAGTAGTATTTCTAGAGTCCACTTCTTCCCCATACTACGAGTGAAAGGGAAAATGTAAAGACTACCATTAAAGCAGCCCAAGCGAGATTTACTATATCCATGTGAATTATGTCCCCTATCTCTATGAAGGAATTCTTGAATTATTGTTCACTAATAAATAATAGTGGAATCACTGACGCAGAGTCAAAAAGTAATTCTGACCTAACATCGTTGATGAAACAATCCAATAAATCCAATTATAACTTCTAAGAGGGTCTTATAAGATTTCTAGTATAATCAGAAAAGGTTAAGCACAAGCAAAATATGCGGAGACCCCCTTGGAAGTATCAAAGAAATGATACTAATATGTAGAAATAATAAAAATCTATTCTTTCTTTTGTTGCCCTTCATTAAGTTAAGTAAAAACTTATAGAAGAAAAGTAGATCACTACCTAGCCCATACCCTATTTCTTTCCCATTTTGTTTTGATCTAATCCTTACCGTCTCCTTAATTGTCTCTATGAAAACAATCGGAGGACGTCTTATTATGTTCTGTTCTTGACTAGAGGTTAACGAAAAAAGAATAAAAGTATCTAAGTAAAAGCCAATTACCCATTCAATCGAATTAATATTGATTGAATGCCGGAGTACTCAAAGACTTTGATGAATATGTATACTTAAAGTATCTTCTGGCCTTTCCGCAACTAAAAATGGAATTCTATTTCCGTCCTGCTATCCAATCTAATTCAAAACCCGGCCCGTAGACACTCCATTGTTAATGGAAGGACTATAACGATTTATCATATCAGTTTCCTCCGTTTGCTTCCGCTGAAAAAAATTTTCCAAATTATATCAGCAAAACAGAAGAAGGTATGTCGATTCTTTTGGTGATTAGGCGACACCCGGATTTGAACTGGGGAAAAAGGATTTGCAGTCCCCCGCCTTACCGCTCGGCCATGCCGCCAAAACGATACCAAATCCAAATCTATGAAAAAAATTTACTTTTGCCTTCTTATTTATTGTACTTGTATTTTGAATCTTAATCCCGTTTTCCTTAATTCCTTTTCTAAAAAAAAACATTTCTTTTTTTGG